AAGAATATACGGCTCTTAGAGAATGTATCACTTTGGGAATTCCAACGATTTCTTTAATCGATACAAATTGTAATCCCGATCTCGCGGATATTTCTATTCCAGGAAATGATGATGCTATAGCTTCAATTCGATTCATTCTTAACAAATTAGTATTCGCAATTTGTGAGGGCCGTTCTAGCTATATACAAAATTCTTGATTAATAATAAGATAAATAAATCTATTTTTTTTTAGGGAGGGGCTCCCTGTATTTCGATTAAAAAAATCGGTTACTACTCCTGAATTGTACAAAAGAAAAAGAGATAAAAAAACTGGGGATATTGTGTGATTAGTTTAGTTGGTATCCAAAACTAAAATATAAAATTAAAGTAAATAAGTAAAAAAAAAAGGGGGGATCTTGAATCAAAATAATTTAAAGTTCTTATTTCTGTCAGAGGGCAATATGAATGTTTTATCATGTTCCATCAACACACTAATAAAAGAAGGGTTATATGAGATATCTGGTGTAGAAGTAGGCCAACATTTCTATTGGCAAATAGGGGGTTTCCAGGTCCATGCCCAAGTCCTTATTACTTCTTGGGTTGTAATTGCTATCTTATTAGGTTCCGCAGTTCTAGCGATTCGCAATCCACAAACCATTCCAACTGACGGCCAAAATTTCTTTGAATTTGTCCTTGAATTCATTCGAGACGTGAGTAAAACCCAGATTGGAGAAGAATATGGTCCATGGGTTCCCTTTATTGGAACCCTGTTTTTATTTATTTTTGTTTCTAACTGGTCAGGAGCCCTTTTACCGTGGAAAATTATCCAGTTACCTCAAGGGGAGTTAGCAGCACCAACGAATGATATAAATACGACGGTTGCTTTAGCTTTACTCACATCAGTAGCCTACTTTTATGCGGGTCTTAGCAAAAAAGGATTAGGGTATTTCAATAAATACATTCAACCAACTCCAATTCTTTTACCCATTAACATCTTAGAAGATTTTACAAAACCCCTATCACTTAGTTTTCGACTTTTCGGAAATATATTAGCCGATGAATTAGTCGTTGTTGTTCTTGTTTCTTTAGTACCTTTAGTGGTTCCTATACCTGTCATGTTCCTTGGATTATTTACAAGCGGGATTCAAGCTCTCATTTTTGCCACTTTAGCTGCGGCTTATATAGGTGAATCTATGGAAGGTCATCATTAACGATTTTTTTCAAATATTCTTTTTTAGGTTAGCCCAATTATAGAATAGTTGGTTTACATTATGTAAGAAACACTTGTATATGTGATATTTGAGATTGACTAGGTATATATGAGTTAAAGATCTATATAATCATAATCTGCCCTACTACTTTTGTGAATTTCTATTTAGATAGGGATTCGATTAGAAGTTCTTCCTTTTTATCTGTGAATTGGCTGAAAAAATGATAAAAAAAAGAACGAAGAATTCAACCAATGGTTCACAAAAAAGAAATGGCATAAAAAAGTCGTATATATATATTATGAATTTTTTAAAATCCCGTGGATAGGAACTACTATCAAAGTAATTCTTATGATTCAATCATTTTATTATATTATCAAGTTTTTGGTTATTTTTGCTGGATGAATCTTAGCGATTACTTAATTAGAATTACGTCCTAAGTCATTGTATGATTGTATCATTAACTATTTCTTTATTTTGGTGTGAGGAACTTATCATGAATCCACTGGTTTCTGCTGCTTCGGTTATTGCTGCTGGGTTGGCTGTTGGGCTTGCTTCTATTGGACCTGGAGTTGGTCAAGGTACAGCTGCGGGTCAAGCTGTCGAAGGTATCGCGAGACAACCTGAGGCAGAAGGAAAAATACGAGGTACTTTATTGCTTAGTTTAGCTTTTATGGAAGCTTTAACAATTTATGGCCTGGTTGTAGCATTAGCGCTTTTATTTGCGAATCCTTTTGTTTAATCCTATAAATCACAAAATTCTGGATTTTTATCGTAGTTTTTTTAATTCTATCAAGATTTAACTCCTACAATTATTCATTGAGACAACAATCCTTGGGAAGGACTAATTTGAGGATGGGGAATTAGCACATCGATTCGCTTTCTTCCTTCCCCTTATTCTTTTAGTTTAATAGAAACTTTTTTTAAGGAGTGTTGCGAAAAAAGTAGGTTTAGGTTTTTTGAACTTGACATAAAACTTGGTCTCAAATTCTAGCTTAATTCTAATAAGTCTCATTATTATTATTGAAAATTAAAAATTTTGGAAAATACATTTGTAAATAGAATAGATTTTTGATTCTGTTTACAAATATCCAAATAGGTAAATTAAATTATTAAATTCAAATTTCTTTTTATTGAAAATAAAAAGAATAAAAAAAGGATAGAGTTCTTTTTTTTATAGTTTAGCTAGAAGAGGAGATTATATGAAAAATTTAACCGATTCTTTCGTTTACTTGGGTCACTGGCCATCCGCCGGGAGTTTCGGGTTTAATACCGATATTTTAGCAACAAATCCAATAAATCTAAGTGTAGTT